ATTAAATGAATTCCATTTTTTGGGTTCTAGTGAACAAGTATTTGTTTATCGATTTATCAAAAAAAAATTGGAAAAATCCAACGAATGGTTTTTTGTGACATAAGAAGAATTTGTAGAATTGTAGAAAGAATCATGTAGATAATTACTGATATTCTTGATTACTAAGTAGGAAATGAAACCTCTATCAACTAGCAACAAGCTAAAAGAACGCAATTATTTTTTCCGCGAAATTCAATTGGGTAATGAAAATAAAAAAATTTTATCTTATTTTCTTACCTTCGGATTATAACCAAATTTTCGGGAATTTACAATTTATTTGCATTTATAAGTGGAAGAAACTCTTTATTATTTATTACTATTACATTACTTTATTACAATTACATTTAGAAAACTGAATAAGCTCATTTAATTAGTTCTAGATTCCTTGCACTTTCATTCTATATACTTATTTAATACTTAAACTTAGATTCACTTCGATATACTAAAATTATACTATATTAGATATACTATATACATATACGAATTAGAATACGAATTCTAATAATTAGAAGATATCTTTCTCTTTTTAACAATAATAATATAGAATATAGTAAGTAAAAAGATTAATATAACAATAAATAACAGATACAAATATTCAATCGGGGGTGCCCAGCCTATGACAATTCTCAACAATTTACCCTCTATTTTTGTGCCTTTAGTAGGCTTAGTCTTTCCGGCAATTGCAATGGCTTCCTTATCTCTTCATGTTCAAAAAAACAAGATTTTTTAGATTCGATGAAAGAAAGTTTTACTTATTTTTTTCAAGACCTATACTATAACTTGAATCATAACAGAGATATCCGTTTTAGATATATATTTAGTATAATTATGGTATAACATAAAAAAAAAAAAAAATGACAACGATAAAAGAAGGGTTTTTTATGCAGGCGTGAATATGATATATTAATAAATGAGCCATTTGAAAATCAATCAAGATTGGATTAGATGCCTGAAATAAACGCAAAGTAAAAATATCCGTATGCGCGTAGATAGGGGATCGTACGAGAGGGCTTCATTTTAGTATTTTAGACTAACAAATTGGATGAATTCCTCCCAAAAATGCACATCAGAATGGTGCGAGTTGATGAAAGTTACTTCGGAAACAAAAAAAGTAAAGTCAAATTCATGCGGGCTAGTCTCTCACTTCCAATAAAATGCAACCGGATCTAGTATGAGTTGGCGATCAGAACATATATGGATAGAACTTATAGTGGGGTCTCGAAAAATAAGTAATTTATGTTGGGCTTTTATACTTTTTTTAGGTTCATTCGGGTTTTTATTGGTTGGAATTTCCAGTTACCTTGACAGAAATTTGATATCTTTATTTCCGTCTCAGGAAATCCTTTTTTTTCCCCAAGGGATCGTGATGTCTTTTTATGGGATCGCTGGTCTATTTATTAGCTCTTATTTGTGGTGTACAATTTCATGGAATGTGGGTAGCGGTTATGATCGATTCGATAGAAAAGAAGGAATCGTATGTATGTTTCGTTGGGGATTTCCTGGAAAAAATCGGCGCATCTTACTCCGATTTCTTATGAAAGATATTCAGTCTATCAGAATAGAAGTTCAAGAGGGTATTTATGCTCGGCGTGTCCTTTATATGGAAATCAGAGGGCAGGGGGTCATTCCTTTGATTCGTACTGATGAAAATTTGACTCCACGAGAAGTTGAGCAAAAAGCTGCGGAATTGGCTTCTTTTTTGCGCGTACCAATTGAAGTAGTTTGAAATGAACTGAAAACTGAAGAATAAACATTTGTCTTACCAGGAGGCCAGGAGTCCTTTCTTTTGCTTTTTTGTTTCTAGAGTATAACTTAACTGAAGTTTCTCCACAATACTGATGAAGCAAAGAAGACGTATATTATATAATATACTAAACAATACAATGAAATATACTAAACAATACATTTTTTTTGTCAGTCATGTATTCTTTCGTTTTTTAGACTATGATTCCGTAATTTTTTCGAAATTCAAAGACTAACTAACCACTGGACTCATAAAAAAATAGATAATAAATTTAGATATTTAGATATAGAAATTTGACGTCTTGTAATAGAACTTATGCTGAATAGAAATAGTAGATCGTCTACGTCTAGAGTCGACGAATGAGACGGGGTTCGGTCAAAATTTACAGACAAAAAAATGAAAAAAAAAAAAGCATTCATTCCCCTTTTATATCTTACATCGATAGTATTTTTGCCCCGGTGGATCTCTTTTTCATTTAATAAAAGTCTGGAATCTTGGGTTACTAATTGGTGGAATACTAGTCAATCTGAAACTTTTTTAAGTGATATTCAAGAAAAGAGTATTCTAGCGAACTTCATAGAATTCGAGGAACTCTTCCTATTGGACGAAATGCTAAAGGAATACCCGGAAACACATTTACAAAGGTTTCGTATCGGAAGAATCCACAAAGAAACGATTCAATTGATCAAGATGTATAATGAAGATAGTATCCATATGATTTTGCACTTCTCGACAAATTTACTCTGTTTCGTTATTCTAAGTGGTTATTCTATTCTAGGTAATGAAGAACTTATTATTCTTAATTCTTGGGTTCAAGAATTCCTATATAATTTAAGCGACACAATAAAAGCCTTTTCTATTCTTTTATTAACCGACTTATGTATAGGATTCCACTCACCTCATGGTTGGGAACTAATGATTGGCTCTGTCTACAAAGATTTTGGATTTGCTCATAATGATCAAATTATATCTGGCCTTGTTTCCACTTTTCCAGTCATTTTGGATACAATTTTTAAATATTGGATCTTCCGTTATTTAAATCGTGTATCTCCATCACTTGTAGTAATTTATCATTCAATGAATAACTGAAAAATAATGATCCATCGACAAAATTTTTAGAAGGTTGGTTATTTTTTAAACACTTCAAATTTTACTTTTTTTATATTTTATACATTTTGTCTATACATCCACACATCCAAGAGATTCCAATTTTTACATTTTAGTAAAAATTTTTCAGTAAATAGCAACGTCGTGGCTAGGGAACTCCGCTAGTGACCCACTCAATTTTATTGTAGAACTTTTCGGTATCAACATTGGACCATGCAAACTAAAAAGACCCTCTCTTGGATCAAGGAAGAGATTACTCGCTTCATTTCCGTATCGCTAATGATATATATAATAACTGGGGCATCTATTTCAAATGCATATCCCGTTTTTGCACAGCAAGGTTATGAAAATCCACGTGAAGCAACTGGCCGTATTGTATGTGCCAATTGTCATTTAGCTAATAAACCTGTAAGTATTGAGGTTCCACAGGCGATACTTCCTGATACTGTATTTGAAGCAGTTGTTCGAATTCCTTATGATATGCAACTAAAACAAGTTCTTGCTAATGGTAAAAAGGGAGCCTTGAATGTAGGGGCCGTCCTGATTTTACCCGAGGGGTTTGAATTAGCTCCTCCTGATCGTATTTCGCCAGAGATGAAAGAAAAAATAGGTAATCTATCTTTTCAGAGCTATCGCCCCACTAAAAAAAATATTCTTGTGATAGGTCCTGTTCCGGGTCAAAAATATAGTGAAATAACCTTTCCTATTCTTGCGCCGGATCCTGCCACTAAGAAAGATGTTCACTTCTTAAAATATCCCATATACGTAGGCGGGAACAGGGGAAGAGGTCAGATTTATCCCGACGGGAGCAAGAGTAACAATACGGTTTATAATGCTACAGCAGCAGGTAGAGTAAGCAAAATAATACGAAAAGAAAAAGGGGGATACGAAATAACCATAACAGATGCGTCAGAGGCACGTCAAGTGGTTGATATTATACCTCCAGGACCAGAACTTCTTATTTCAGAAGGTGAATCCATCAAACTTGATCAACCATTAACGAGTAATCCTAATGTGGGCGGATTTGGTCAGGGGGATGCTGAAATAGTACTTCAAGACCCATTACGTGTCCAAGGCCTTTTGGTCTTCTTAGCATCCGTTATTTTGGCACAAATATTTTTGGTTCTTAAAAAGAAACAGTTTGAGAAGGTTCAATTGTCCGAAATGAATTTTTAGATCTTCGGATTTATCAATATCAAGTTCTTAAAAAGAACAAAATTTTTGTTTATCATACCAAAAAAGTTTTTGAAAAGCATTTTGCTTTTGTTTATATTCTTTTTTGATTTCTATCGGATTGGGGGGGGTAATTACTTGTACTGCATTTCTAGTTATAGTATGCATATTGCTTGATAAGAAGAATATTGCTTGATAAGAAGACCTCCCCTCTTTATGTTTTTTTTAATCCAAATTGGAGCAGTGCGATTATGTCACTATATGACAGATTTAACTGTCATAAAATCTATCAATAGTTTTTTTTATCTAATAGAATCAAATTTGACTAAATACCAAAAAAAAGTAAGCGGAAAAACAAAGGCTAAATGAGGGAACAAAGTATTCTAGGAGATATTATTCTATTCATCTTGCCGTTCTTCGACACAAGAAAAAAAAGATTTCCGCATCCCTTTTTTTTTCTTGTCTTGTGTTGAAATAATAATGATTTCCGATCTGATTCCTCAAAGATTCCAACTTAGTTGATAGTTTTTCCAGGATTATCATAACATTCTTTTTGGTTTTCTATGCGGATTGGATATAAATTGGATTGATTTTATTATGTATACATATAAGTGTAAAATTTAAATATTAAAATAAAGGAGTGGACAAACAAGCAAGTTTTTAGAGCAAATAGAACTTGTTCAATGAATTTCAAAATTCAATTTTGATGAAATGAAATATTCAAATAAATAGGACTGAAGTTCTATTAGTATAGAAAAAATAGAAAAAGTGTGTCACACAGGAAAAGGAAATTGAGTAATTCCTTCTTTCTGTTAACTTTGAAAGTATCGCTAGATACTATCGAGGAACAAATGTTCTGAATCAATTAATGAAGTTACTTTTTCAAAAACACTGCCCAGAAAAAAAAGTCTAATGGAGTTTTTTGAAATATTTGAAA